GAGTAAGTGGCTGATAGAGGCAATAAACTGTAAATTTATTTATGAGAGTATTTCTCCTTACTTAGGCTTTGTAGTGTAATTAAAACGTCAGGCTGCAATCCTGAAAATGTAGACATACCTGAGCTTAGGGTTTAAAAGATTTAACTCTTATTGGGAACTTTGAAGGCTTCTAGTTTATTTAACTTAAAACCCTAAATAGGAATAAAAGTTATAAGTGGGAACAGTATAGGAAGAAAATTAATTAGACTGATTTTAGTTAATCCTTGTTCAGAAAATTTTATTTCTCGTCTAGTTTTAGGGGATATCAGTGTAATTGAAGTGATTGCAAGCCGTACATAATAAAAAAGACTAATTAGGGCAGTTATAGTTAAAATTACACTTCATACAAAAAATTGTTGGTTGATTAGCCTCGTAATAACTATTATTTTAGGTAAAAATCCTAAGAATGGAGGTAGACCCCCTAAGGAAAACAGGGATAAAAAAACTAATATTTTATTGAATTGTGAACTTGAAAAATTAGCAAGTTGTTTGATATGAAAAATTTGATTATAACTAAGGGGTATAACTAGAGACAGGGAGATGACTGTGTATGTAAAAATGTAGTGTACTCATAGGTTGGTTCTAGAAGATATGGCGGCTAGTATTCAAGCTATATGGTTAATAGAAGAGAACGCTATTAGCTTACGAAGTAAAGTTTGATTTAATCCTCCTAGGCCCCCTATTAAAGCTGATAAAATTGAAACTGCAATTAATATTAGTCTAATTTGGTCACATAAAATATAGGAGGTTAAAACGAGAGGGGCAATTTTTTGAAAAGTTATTAGGATAATACAGTTTGATCATGATATCCCTTGTATAATGGTGGGAAGCCAGAAATGAAGAGGAGCTGCAGCTATTTTTAACATCAAAGAACAAAAAATTAAAATTTTTGGCGTAGATGTGAATACAAGTATTGTAGTTACTCTTGCGAGAAGTGTTGCAGAGCCTAAAGCTTGAATTAAAAAATATTTAAATGCTGCTTCAGAAGAGAAGGTATTATGCTTTGAGGCGATAAGGGGGATAAATGAAAGAAGATTTAATTCTAGTCCTAACCAGGCTATAAATCAGGAAGAGGCTGAAATTGAAATAACAGTTCCTGCTACTAATGTGGATGAAAATATAAGTAGTGAAGGAGACATAGTAAGAATTGAAAGGAGAATAATTCTTCATAGACGGGGTATGAGCCCATAAGCTTAATTTAGCTTATCTTTTCTGTCTATGTTTTAGTGTAAAGGCACATGAAGTTTTGATCTTCAAGGGAATGGTGTAACTCCATTAAATGTAATTTTTTCCAATAAAGTTGAGTGGGATAATAGCAGAAAGGCTAACTTTCATAATCCGCCCTATCAAGACGACCTTTTTATCAAGCATGCTATTATCTTAAAATTAAAATTTTTTCATTTTTTAATTTTAACAGAAAAAATATTTTTATAAAATTTAGAAATTAAAATGGTTTTTTTTTTTAACCTAAAAAAAAAATTCCAAATTTTTGGTGCACTTTTTTTAGGATTTTTTTTTTAGAAACGGTTTCTTGTTTTAAATTTTATCCTTTTCAGCAGGAATGCGAAGGACAAAGATGGGGGGGTAAAAACGGCGTTTTTGAAAAAAGTATATAATTTTATAAATATTTTTATTAAGATAATTAATTATAAGTGCTTCTTGGTATACATTTAATTAATTATTAAATTTAATGATATATATATTTCCCTGTTCTCTTACAAGTAGAGGGATTTTCTCTAGTCCTACTTAGAAAGAAAATTCCTCTAATCTTAAGAGAACAGGGAAATACTTCTTAAACCGAGATATACTCACATTTAAGTTAATTATAATTAATTTAAACTTTTATATTTAAAGCTTTAATTGTATATAATTAATTAGTAAATTATAATCAAATAATTGAATCTTATTTCTCTTAAATTTTTAATAAAATAATATATTTAAATATAATTTCATAAATCTAGATTTTGTTTAAAATCTTAATTTAGTTATAAAATATCAAGCTTAATTGTAATTACAATTAAGCTTGATATCTAATAATAAATAATTTTTAAAGATATATGTGTTAAACTATTTATTTAGTTATATAGTAAATCGACTAAATGAATAAAAAAATTCTCTTTTTAATTTATTGAAAAGAGAATTTTTTATTAAACATAACAATAATTATTTATTTATAATGAGTGGGGTTTTTATCTGAGAGAAGTGATCCTTTTGTGGGGGCAAATTCAAAATTATTCTTTTTATATTATAGTATTTAATAATAAATTCTAATTTTATTTTTTATTAAATAAATATATTAATTTATTTAAATTTAATAAATTTTTTATTAAAGTTTGATCCTTGCTTTTTTCTTTATTATAAGAATAATGTTACATGAAAGTTAATGCGAGAGTAATTTAAAAATAAATTTTTATTATTAATTCTCAGTATATAATTTTGGAGTTAAGTTAAAACTTGATCCAGTAATTCTTTAATTTCAGGCTAAATTTGTGCCAGCAGCCGCGGTTAGACTAAAAAGTGAAAATAAAGACCAAAAGATATTAGTTAAAAATAGAGATTTTAAAAACTTAGGGTCATGAGCTTAAAGAGTGAAATCTATATATTTATTAGTGATGTGTTGTTTTTGAAATTTTTTTTAAAACTATCGAAATTTAGATCTAAACCAGGATTAGATACCCTGTTATACTAAAATGAAACATAATTACACTTGAGTAGTAAAAAGTTATGATCTCGAAACTTAAAGGATTTGGCGGTATTTAATTCTAATTAGAGGAACCTGCTCTGTAAACGATATGCCACGAATTATCTTACTTTACTTAGTATCCAGTTTGTATACCTCCATTACAAGTAATATTTTTAAATATTTTCTGAGATAGAAAGTTTCTAGTATATTAGGTCAAGGTGCAGCCAATGGTAAAGTAGCTGTGGGTTACAATATGTTATACATTTGTGGATAAGTGTTATGAAATTATATTTTGAAATTGGATTTAATTGTATTCTTAAAATAATAAGTTAAGATGATAATAGCTCTAAAATATGTACACATCGCCCGTCGCTCTCATTATAAGGTGAGATAAGTCGTAACATAGTGGTTGTATTGGAAGATGCATCTGGAAGTATAAGTCGTAGCTAAATTTAAGTACTCCAGTTACGTTGGAGTGATTACCTGACAGGTACTTCTTAATAAAAAAATCTTATTTTTATTAAAAGAATTTTTAATATTTTTATAAAAAATTAATAAGTTTTGTTTTAAAGTATTATTAAGAAATTGATGATTTGAGGTTATAGTTTATTAGTACTGAAAAGGAAAGTATTATTTTTAATAAAGCAAAGTTTGATTTTTGTACCTTTTGTATCAGGGTTTAACAAAATTATCTGTAAAATTATAGAAATCTCGAAATAAAAAGAGCTAGAAAGTTTAATGTTTCTTCGTAGTAAAGAAGTTAGTAATTTTTTTCTAGTAATGATATGTTAGTCGTTTTTTATATATCTAGTTTTTTGTGAAAAAAATTTAATTTTGCTTTTTTTTAAAATTGAATTAAAAATAAAGAATAGGAGGTAAGAGCTTCTTATTCCAGTTTTACTAGAATAATTTTATTATTGTGTTAGGTAGGCTTAAAATCAGTCATCTTGTTATAACGTTCAAGTAAATCTACTGTAAAAGTTAATTTATATACTTCTGTTAATTTTAACTAAAAATATTAGTTAACGAATTCTTGTTAATTAAAATGTTTATATAAGTACAATTATAGTTTAAAAATTAAATAAAATTTAATTTGATTTTTAATTGATTTTAGGTGATAAAAAGGAACTCGGCAAATATGATCTTTACCTGTTTATCAAAAACATGGCTGTGTGGTTAATTAGTATAGAGTCTAGCCTGCCCACTGAGTATTTAAAGGGCTGCGGTAATTTGACCGTGCAAAGGTAGCATAATCAGTAGTCTTTTAATTGAAGGCTTGAATGAACGGCTGGATAAGGGAAAAGCTGTCTTTTTTTCAAATTAGAATTTGACTTTTAAGTGAAAAGGCTTAAATTATTTAAAGGGACGATAAGACCCTATAAAACTTAATAAAAGGTTTATTTTAACTTTGAATTATATTAAAAAGTTGTGAAATTCTCTTTTTATTTTGTTGGGGCGACATTGATATAAGTTGTAACTGTCTTAATAATAATATAATTATCATTATAAATTGATCCTTTTTTAGGGATAGAAAGTATAAGTTACTTTAGGGATAACAGCGTGATTTTTTCTGAGAGTTCTTATCGAAGAAAATAGTTGCGACCTCGATGTTGAATTAAAATTTCATGCAGGTGTAGCCGCTTGCTGTGTAGGTCTGTTCGACCTTTAAAATTTTACATGATTTGAGTTCAAACCGGTGTGAGCCAGGTTGGTTTCTATCTTTTATTAATTTAATTTAAGTTTTAGTACGAAAGGATTAAACTTTTGAGAATTTCTTTTATAAAGATAAAGTGTAATATTACTTTGGCAGATTTATGCGTCGGATTTAGAATCCGTTTAAATAGTGTTGATACTATAGGTAATAGTAAGTTATATGAACTTGCTGTGATAGTTTTAGTAAAATTTGTTAGGTATTTAATTCTTTTAATTATAGTTTTAGTAGCTGTGGCATTCTTTACTTTATTGGAGCGAAAGATTTTAGGTTATATCCAAGTTCGTAAGGGTCCTAATAAAGTAGGATACATTGGGTTATTACAACCTTTTGCCGATGCAGTTAAGCTGTTTACTAAGGAGCAAACTTTTCCTACTCTGAGAAACTTTATTCCTTATTATTTATCTCCTATTTTTAGTTTATTTATTTCTTTAGTTATCTGATTAGTGATACCTTATGAAACGGGTTTTTTTAGTTTTGAGTTTGGGGTTTTGTTTTTCTTATGTTGTATGAGAGCTGGAGTTTACTCTGCCATAGGAGCAGGTTGAGCTTCTAATTCAAAATATTCACTTTTGGGGTGTTTGCGGGCAGTTGCTCAAACTATTTCTTATGAAGTAAGATTGGCTTTAATTTTATTAAGGTTACTATTTTTAGTGGGGGGTTTAGATTTGAATATATTTGAGAGTTATCAGCGGTACTCTTGATTTATATTAGTAGCTGGTCCTTTGGGGTTTCTTTGGTTGGTTTCTTGTTTGGCGGAAAGAAACCGAATACCTTTTGATTTCGCCGAGGGGGAGTCAGAGCTTGTTTCTGGGTTTAATACTGAGTACAGGGGCGGAGGGTTTGCTTTAATTTTCATGGCTGAGTATGCTAGAATTCTTTTTTTAAGAACGTTGTTTAGAATTTTATTTCTCGGCAGGAGACTAGTGTCTGTAAGATTTTATTTGAAGGTAGTGTTTATTTGTTTTCTTTTTGTTTGGGTACGAGGTTCTCTTCCTCGTTATCGGTATGATAAATTGATATATTTAACTTGAAAAACATTTTTACCTATTTCTTTAAATTATTGTTTGTTTTTTAGGGGGGTAAGAATTTTGTGTTATGTTATTTTAGTATAATTTGCACTAAATTTAGGTTTAAATTAGATTATTAGAAGATTCGAACTTCTTTATAATGCTTTCAAAACATTTACTTTCCTAAAAGTTAAATAATCAGTCTATTAGTTTATCTCAAATAAGTAGTGTGAGGGGGTTGATAAGATAAAATAAAAAGTATGCTCCTGTAAGAATTTGTCCTGTAAGGATATAGGGGTCTTCTACTGGTCGTGCTCCGATTCATGTTAAGAGAACTACAATGGTTACTATGGTTCAGAATATGAATTGATTGAGTGGGTAGAAGGATAATCTTCGGAATTTTGCTTTGTGGGTAAAGGGTAGTACAAATAAAATAGCAACTGATATTACAAGAGCAATTACTCCTCCAAGTTTATTAGGAATTGATCGAAGAATTGCGTAAGCAAATAAAAAATATCATTCAGGTTGAATATGTGCTGGTGTTACAAGGGGGTTAGCCGGGATAAAATTATCTGGGTCTCCTAGTAAGTAGGGTTCTAAAAGGGTGAGAAGAATTAGCGCTATTAATATAACTATAAATCCAACGATGTCTTTAAATGAAAAGTATGGGTGGAAAGGAACTTTCTCTAGTTGACTAGAAATTCCTAGGGGGTTATTAGAGCCGGTTTGATGAAGAAAGAGAATGTGGACTATCGTGGCTGCTGCTACAATAAAAGGAAATAAAAAGTGGAAAGTAAAAAACCGGGTAAGAGTGGCGTTATGAACTGCGAATCCTCCTCAAATTCATTGAACAAGATCAGTTCCTAAAAAGGGAATAGCTGACATAAGATTGGTAATAACAGTTGCTCCTCAGAAAGACATTTGTCCTCAAGGTAGGACGTAACCTAGGAAGGCAGTGGCCATCACTAAAAATAAAATGATAACTCCTACTGACCAAGTATGTATATATAAGAAAGAGCCATAGTAAATACCTCGGCCAATGTGTCTATATAAGCAAATAAAGAAAAAAGAAGCTCCGTTAGCATGAATTGTTCGAAGTAGTCAGCCATAGTTGACATCTCGGCAAATGTGTGCTACTCTTGAGAAAGCAAGTGTAATATCAGCTGTATAATGTATGGCTAAAAAAAGACCAGTAGCAATTTGTACCACTAAACAAAGACCTAATAGGGACCCGAAATTTCAAAGTGTGGAGATATTTGCCGGGGTGGGTAGATCAACTAAAGCTCCGTTGGCGATACTAAATAATGGGTGGGATTTTCGTATTGGGGCTGCCATTAGGAAAGGCGGAGGGGGCCAAAAAATCTTGATCTTAGTTTAACAATGATTACTAAGGATAGAAGTAGGTATAAAATAATAACAGCAGTCAGGTTGGCAGAAGTGGGGTTGTATATTCTGTTTAGCTTGAATTGAATTGATGCTAGTTCTTGCGGAGACCAGAAAAAGGAGGCTTCAAGAGTTTCTTTATTAGGTAAAATTAAAGTTTCAGTAAAAATTAAAACTGGAATTGTTAAAAGTGGAAGTAAAAGAGCTATTGTTAATTTAACATTAATTTTAAATATTTCGTTGGAGGCTAAGGAAGCTACATAAATAAATAATACTAAAGTAGCCCCTAAAAAAATTAAAAATAAGATATAAGAGAATCATCTTATTCCTGAGATGAGGGTTGCTGTTATACAAATTAAGATAGTTTGAATGATCAGAGCTAGGCCTCTGGCTAGTGGGTGTGTCAAAAAGGTGAAACAAAAAGCTACTGATAAAAGTCTTAAGGATAAAAAAACTAGTGTTGATATTCAGGAATGAGGATCCTGAGCTTTAAGAATAAAAATTCATTTACGGTTTACAAGACCATTGTTTTAGTTAAACTATTGAAGCTATCAGGAAGTAGTTTAAGTAAAATATTAGTTTTGGGGGCTGAAGATAGGGGTAAACTTTCTTCCTGAAGTATTAATGGTAATCTTAAAACTTTGATTTTGTATCCCATTGGTAAGATTATGTTGTGGAGCTTTAGCATTTGTAGGAAAGCGAAAACATCTTTTAAATTTGTTATTAAGTTTAGAGTTTATTATAGTTAGAATTTTTTGGTTTATGTTTAGAGTGGTTGGGTTTTTAGGGGGAGATTCTTTTTTTTTAATATTTTTTTTAACTTTGGCTGCTTGTGAAGGAGCTCTTGGGTTAGCTTTACTGGTCTCTATTGTTCGTAGGCATGGGAGAGATAATTTTAATAGGTTTAGAATTTTAGGATGTTAAAGTTTATTTTTATAGTTTTATTGATAACTTTGTGTTCTAGTAGTTGAGTATCTATTCAACTTTCTCTTTTTTTAGGTAGGTTATTGTTCAGAGTGTTTTGTTTGAGAAGGTTCGGAGAATTTCAATATGGTTGAAGCTTGGGAATTGATTGAGTGGGATATTTGTTGATTCTACTCAGGTTTTGAATCTTAGCATTAGTTTTGGGGGCCAGAGAGAGAGTTAAACGGAGGGGTACTTTTAGGGGGGTATTTTTAACTGTTAACCTACTTTTATTATTGTCTTTAATTTTAACTTTTTCATGTTTAGATTACTTATTGTTTTATATTTGCTTTGAAAGCTCTTTAATTCCTACAATAATTTTAATTTTAGGTTGAGGTTACCAGCCTGAGCGATTACAAGCGGGTGTTTATATATTATTTTATACTTTATTTGGCTCTCTTCCTTTATTGATTTCTTTTTTAAGTTTGTATAATTTAGGGGGCACTATAGTGATAAGTTTAAGAGATAGCCCTGAGTTAGAGTTTAGTTTAATCTTAATTTGGTATCTCTCAAGGGTAGTAGCTTTTGTGGTGAAATTACCTATATATTTAGTTCATTTGTGGCTTCCCAAGGCACATGTAGAAGCCCCCGTGGCAGGCTCTATAATTTTAGCTGGAGTCTTACTTAAGCTTGGTGGTTATGGGTTAATTCGTATTTGTCCTCTTTTTTCAAAAGTAGGAGTTAGTTTAAGATGAATTTGGGTTAGGTTAGGGCTTGTGGGGGGCATTATTGTGAGTCTAATCTGTTTACGTCAAGGGGATATAAAATCCTTAATTGCTTACTCTTCTGTGGCCCATATGGCTTTAGTTTTATGTGGGCTAATACTTTACAGTTGGTGAGGGCTTTGTGGCGCAATTGCTGTAATAATTGGTCATGGGTTGTGTTCCTCAGGTCTTTTCTGTTTAGCAAATGTAAGATATGAGCGGTTGGGGAGGCGAAGGTTGTTTATTAGTAAGGGGCTTCTTAGGTTTATGCCTACTTTGTGTCTTTGGTGATTTGCTTTAAGGGTAGGGAATATGGCGGCCCCTCCAACTTTAAATTTATTGGGAGAAGTAAGTTTGATCGTTGGGGTTATTTCTTGATCGTCTTGATCAGGTTTGGGGGTAGTATTTTTGTCTTTTTTAAGGGCAGCTTACACTCTTTATCTTTTCTCTTTAAGTCAGCATGGAAAGTACTTTAGTTCTGTTTTTTCTTGCTCTTCTGGTGAGGTTCGAGAATATTTAGTATTAATGCTTCATTGATTACCTTTAAATATTTTAATTTTAGTTGGGTATATATTTATTGTTTAATTCAAAGCTTGAATAGTTTAAGAAAAAAATATTGGTTTGTGGGGCCAAAGATATAATATTTATTTTGAGCAGTGTTATGAAATATTAAAATAGCTGTAAGAAGTATAGTTTTTCTCTTAGGAATAGCAATTTTGGGTATTTGATCTTCGCTGGGACTTTTAAAGACTGGTTGTTGTTATTTTATGGAGTGAGAACTAGTTAGTTTGAATAGAGTAAGAATTGAAATATCTTTAATTTTTGATTGAATATCTTTAATATTTTTGTCATTTGTTTGTTTAATTTCTTCTATAGTATTATATTATAGGGGTGGTTATATGAGTGGTGATAGAAATATTAACCGGTTTTTATATATTGTGCTTGGGTTCGTAGCCTCAATGTTGATATTGATTTTAAGTCCTAATTTAGTTAGGATTTTATTGGGGTGAGACGGTCTTGGCTTAGTGTCCTATGCTTTAGTTATTTACTATCAAAACGAAAAATCAGCTGCCGCTGGTATATTAACGGCGCTGTCTAACCGGGTAGGAGATGTTGCTATTTTGTTGAGGATTGCTTTTATGATAGATTTGGGGGGCTGAAATTTCTTTTTTTACGTTGGGAGGGGCTCTCTAGAAAATAGTCTAGTTCTTTGATTAGTCGTTATTGCTGCAATAACTAAGAGAGCTCAGATTCCTTTCTCAGCCTGATTACCTGCTGCAATAGCAGCTCCTACTCCTGTATCAGCTTTAGTGCATTCATCTACTTTAGTGACAGCGGGGGTGTATTTATTAATTCGGTTTAGGCCTAGTTTGACAGGTACTTTGATTAGGGATATCTTATTACTAATTGGTTGTACTACAATATTTATGGCTGGCTTGGGCGCTAATTTTGAAACAGATTTAAAAAAAATTATTGCTTTATCTACCTTGAGTCAGCTAGGAGTGATAGTAAGAATTTTAAGTTTAGGAGGGGCTATATTAGCTTTTTTCCATTTATTAACACATGCTTTATTTAAAGCTCTTTTGTTTATATGTGCTGGATCAATTATTCATAACGTAGGGGGGACTCAAGATATTCGAAATATGGGTAATTTGGTAAGAAGTCTTCCTTTGAGAGTTATGTGTATTAATTTAGCTAATTTATCTTTATGTGGAATTCCTTTTTTAGCTGGATTTTATTCTAAAGATTTAGTTTTAGAGGTAGCATTTATAGGTCCGTTAAATGTAGTTTGTTTATTAATATATTGGTTAGCTACTGGTTTAACAGTGTGTTATAGGTTTCGGCTTGTTTATTATAGCTTGAGGGGGTCTTGGAATTTATCATGTTGTTCTTGTGTAAGGGATGAAGATACTTTAATAAGAACTCCAATAGGAGTTCTTAGGTTAGGGGCAGTTATAAGAGGTGCAGCTCTCTCTTGACTGATTTTTCCAGCTTGTTTTATAATTTGCTTGACCCCTTTTTTTAAATTATCTGTATTATTTGTAACTTTAGTGGGAGGGACTATTGGTTATGTGCTTAATTTAGTTTCTGAAAGTTGTAATTTGAAATCTTTAAAGTCTTATCATAAAACTGTATTTTTTGGTTCTATATGATTTTTACCTTTTCTGTCTACGTTAGGACTAGTTCCTAGGGGGCTATTTCTCGGGAGACTTTTCCATCAAATTAGAGATAGTGGTTGATCAGAGTATTATGGAGGTCAAGGGGTTTATTATAATTTAGAGAGGTTTAGAAAGGTTCTTCAAGTGATTCAAGAAAATAGGATTAAAATTTATTTATTAGTAATATTAGTTTGAATGGTAGGATTATCTTTAATAATTTAAACTCAGGTAGCTTATCAAGAGCATTACATTGAAGCTGTAGAGGAGGTATTCTTACCCCTGGGTGTTTTTAAAAGGATGTTCCTTTAGTTCTACAATGAAAAAGTAGCGTGTTTATTACACTATAATAACAGAGATAAAGACAGAGTTAAACTGCCTGAGAGTGAAGTTAGAAGCTTCTTCTCCTTCAAGTTATCTCTTTAGTTAGAATTATATTCAATAGTTTCATTAACAGTGAAATACCTCTGTTTTGGTTTTAACTAAAAGCTGAGGGTAGGATGTTACCAAAGTTTAGGTCGAAACTAAATGCGATAGTTCGCTTCTCAGCCAAGATTAGCTTAATAGCACCTTTTGCGTGCAAGGCAAATATCATCGTTGACTACAATCTCTAAAGGTTAAATAGACCAATCTAAAGCACCTTGATTTCACTCATGGTAGAGGCCTGCTAGAAGAATTAAGAGGAAAAAAGCTCCAGTGAGTACTCAGGTTTTAATAAATGTTAATTTAGTTACCACTACTAATGGTAGTAGGAGTGTAATTTCTACATCAAAAATTAGGAAGATAATAGCAATTAAGAAAAATCGGAGAGAAAAAGGAAGTCGGGCTGATCCTTTAGGGTCAAACCCACACTCAAATGGAGATCTTTTTTCTCGGTCAATAATAGTTTTCTTTGACAGAAGTGAAGAAATAAATATAACAATTGTTCTTAGTACTAGGGCAAATAGAATTATGTTTGAAATAATAAGAATTACTTATCCTGGAGATACCAGTCTTATTGATTGGAAGTCAATTGTACAATTATACTAGATAAGTATGAAATTATCCTCCTCATCAATAAATTGAAATGTAGAGGAAAAGTCAGACTACGTCGACAAAGTGTCAATATCAGGCAGCAGCTTCAAACCCAAAGTGGTGGTGAGCAGAAAAGTGACATATGTATAGACGATATAAGGTTACTATTAAAAAGCCAGATCCAATAATAACGTGAAGGCCGTGGAATCCAGTAGCTACGAAAAAGGTGGCCCCATAAATTGAGTCTGCAATGGTGAAGGGGGCTTCGTAATACTCTAATGTTTGAAGAGCTGTAAAGTAAAGTCCTAGGGAGACTGTTAAAGCTAGCCTTTGAATAGCTTGTGAAAAGTTTGATCTAATTAATGCATGGTGAGCCCATGTTACAGTTGCTCCTGAAGCTAAAAGAATAGCTGTATTTAGAAGAGGAATTTGGAATGGATTAAAAGACTGGATCCCAGCTGGGGGTCAGCAAGTTCCTAGTTCAATAGTAGGAGATAGACTACTATGAAAGAAAGCTCAGAAAAAACTGAAAAAAAATAAGACTTCTGATGTAATAAATAGTATTATTCCTCACCGAAGCCCGTTTACTACTTTAGCAGTGTGCTGTCCTTGGTAAGTTGCTTCTCGTGTGATATCTCGTCATCATTGAATTATGGTTAATAAGGTGGTGATTAAACCTAGAACTAAAAGGTCAGGGTTAAATTGATGGAATCATTTTACTAATCCTGTTGTTAATATTATAGCTCTGATCGATCCTGTGAGCGGTCAGGGACTAACGTCTACTAGATGATATGCATGGAACCCGTGTTTTTGCATTAGTTTACTTCTCTGGTGTAAAGGGTTGTTAGAGCCGCGAAGACATAAGATTGAATAATAGCAACAGCTGATTCTAAAATTAATAGTAGAAGTTGGGAGAATAATAGAATGGGTAGAAGTGTCTTAGATCAAGAGGGGCCTGTATTTCCTAAAAGGGTTAGTAAGAGGTGTCCTGCAATTATGTTAGCAGCAAGTCGAACTGCTAAAGTTCCTGGGCGAATAATATTTCTTACGGTTTCGATTAGAACTATCAGGGGAGTAAGAGGTATTGGAGTTCCTGAGGGAACTAGGTGTGCAAATATATGTTTTGTGTGATTTAATCACCCAAAAATTATGGAGGTTAACCAGAGAGGTAAAGCAAGAGAAAGAGTTATTACTAGGTGCCTAGTTCTTGTGAAGATGTAAGGGATTAAACCTAAAAAATTATTGAATATAATTAATCTAAATAATGAGACGAATACGAGGGTGCCCCCGGGGTTAGTGGGGCCTAGGAGGATTTTTAATTCCTTATGTAGTGTTAATATAAGAGAAGATCACGCAAGCGAAGCTCGTGAAGGTATAGCTCAGTATAAGTAGGGTATAAATAAGAGAGCTAATAAAGTAGAAGCTCAGTTTAAGGGTAAATTAGCTAGCCTGGAAAGGGGGTCGAAACTGGAGAATAGGTTTGTTATCATTTTCAGGGTTGTGAGGTTTGATTAGTTTTTATTGTGGAAACTTTGATTTTAATTGGTAGTTTAGTAAAGAAATTTAAAATAATGATTAGGGCGAAGATAGCTGTAAAGAATACATATAGATTAAGTCATAATAGTGGAGCTATTTGTGGGATATTAAAATATTAGGTCCTAATAATTTAAGCTTGACAAGCTTATGTTATAATTTAACTAATTTTAAATCCATTAGGGGCGGGTGGTTACGTCATTATAGGGTTAAAAGACCTACACTTTATTTTCAGTCACCTAATGAGGATTCTTCTTTGTGTTCATAAATTCAGTTTAAGAAAGATTTAACTGAAATTCTTTCTACTACAATAGGTATAAATCTATGGTTAGCCCCACAGATTTCAGAACATTGGCCATAAAATAGTCCTGGCCGGTTGATTTGAAACCTTAGTTGGTTTAGGCGTCCTGGAATAGCATCTACTTTAACCCCTAAAGAGGGAACTGTTCAAGAGTGGATTACATCTGCTGCAGTGATTAGAACTCGGATTTGAGTATTTATAGGTAAAATTGTCCGATTGTCTACATCTAGTAATCGGAAACTAGAATTATCTGCTTCTGCCTCTGGGACTATGTAGGAGTCAAATTCTACTTGAGGAAAGTCTGAATATTCATATCTTCAATATCACTGATGCCCAATGACTTTTAATGTGACGTTAGGGTTATTTACTTCATCAAGTAAATAAAGAAGTCGTAGTGAGGGAAGAGCAATGAAGATTAGAATAACTGCTGGAAGGATTGTTCACACTGTTTCAATGGTTTGATGTTCTAGAAGAAATCGATTTGTTAGTGAGTTGAAAAATAAAGAAGAGATTATAAAACTTACTAAAGTAGTAATTAAGATTAAGACTAATATTGCGTGATCGTGGAAGTAAATTAGCTGTTCTATTAAAGGTGAAGCGGCGTCTTGAAAGTTTAGTGCGGTTCAGGTTGCCATAATTCTAAAAGAAATATAGATTTCCTATTAGGAGCTTAAATCCTATGCAATGGTCTGCCATTTTAGATAGTTAGTGATTAGCGGAATTTCAGAGAATCTATGATCGGCTGGAGGATAATTATGCTGCCACTCAATAGAAGTAGGTATAAATAGTGAAAACAAAACTGGACGTTTTACTGAGAAAGCTTCTCAAATTACAATTACAAATCCAATTACAGCGATTAGTGAAACAGTGGATCCTATCGAGGATACCACATTTCAAGTGGTGAAAGCATCAGGATAATCTGAATACCGTCGTGGTATTCCGTTTAGTCCTAAGAAATGTTGAGGAAAGAAAGTTAAGTTAACTCCAATGAATATTGTTGTAAAGTGAGCTTTTAATAATGTGGGGTGAAGAGAAAGACCTGTGAAAAGTGGGAATCAGTGGGCAATTCCTGCAAAAATTCCAAATACAGCTCCTATTGAAAGTACATAATGAAAGTGAGCTACTACATAATAAGTGTCATGAAGAATAATATCAATAGAGGAGTTAGCTAAAACTACCCCTGTTAAACCTCCTATTGTAAATAAAAAAATGAACCCTAAAGCTCAAATAAGGGAGGGCCTATAAGTAAATTGAGTGCCGTGAAGTGTTGCTATTCATCTGAAGATTTTAATTCCCGTGGGAACGGCAATGATTATAGTGGCAGAAGTAAAATAAGCTCGGGTATCTACATCTATTCCAACAGTAAACATGTGATGAGCTCAAACTACGAAACCTAGCACTCCAATTGCTATCATAGCATAGATTATTCCTAAGGTGCCAAAAGATTCTTTTTTACCTGCTTCTTGTCTCACAATATGTGAAATCATCCCGAAAGCGGGTAGAATTAAGATATAAACTTCTGGGTGTCCAAAAAATCAAAATAAATGTTGATAAAGGATTGGATCCCCACCTCCAGCGGGATCAAAGAAAGAGGTGTTTAAGTTTCGATCTGTTAAGAGTATTGTAATAGCTCCCGCTAAGACGGGAAGAGATAGTAGTAAAAGAATTGCCGTTAGAAATACGGCTCATACGAAAAGAGGAGTCCGGTCTATAGTTATCCCTGGTGCTCGTATATTAATTACAGTAGTAATAAAATTTACTGCTCCTAAAATAGAAGACACTCCTGCTAAATGAAGAGAAAAAATACCTAAATCTACTGAAGCTCCTGGGTGACCAAGGCCTCTAGCTAAGGGGGGATAAACTGTTCATCCTGTTCCTACGCCTCTTTCTACTATTCCTCTGGATAGTAATAGAGTTAACGAAGGGGGGAGAAGTCAAAATCTCATGTTATTTATTCGTGGGAAGGCTATATCTGGGGCACCTAGCATTAGAGGGACAAGTCAATTTCCAAATCCCCCGATTATGATTGGTATAACTATAAAGAAAATTATAACAAAAGCATGGGCTGTGACAATTACGTTGTAGATTTGATCATTTCCAATAAGAGTTCCTGGTTGACCTAATTCAGCTCGAATTAAAATTCTTAAAGAAGTTCCTACTATTCCTGCTCAAGCACCAAAAATAAAATATAGTGTGCCAATGTCTTTATGATTTGTGGAAAAAAGTCATCGTTGCGT